GAAGAAACGTTAATCCTTTAGTACCAATTCATTATTTCTCCATTATTTGTGAATCAATCAATAAGGTTTCTCTTGTTTTGCCAAAAAAAGATTAGTCATTAGTCAGGGCAGGGGTTTTCGACAAATACAGACCTAAGACCAAGAAAAGAATACGTCTTAGACCCATGCTACTTAGGATTAGAGGACTAGATTTCATTGGGTCAGGTTGAAGTTTTTAGTCGGAATCATGTCATGATTTCCACTTCCTAAATTGATTGGGATTCGGTATACAAAAACAAAAATGTGTCGCTAACTCTTTGATCATGTACAGGAAAAGAAAAAAAAAGTAATATTTAATTCATCCACGATTATTAATGAGAAAGGGTGAGTAATTCACACAAAATTGGAGAAGTACAGATTGGATCTATTGAAATTTTTTTCTGTACTTATCTTATGTATTTACATGAGGATTTGGTAATGCTTTCATTTCTATGATACCAACCAAGTGGCCAGAACTATGAGGAAATGAAAGCATTACTAAAATAATATAAAATATATTAGGATTATAGGGCTATACGGACTCGAACCGTAGACCTTCTCGGTAAAACAGATCAAACTTATTATTATCGAAATGATTTGAACTGTTTCAAAGACCCAACATGCATTTTATTGCATTGGGCTCTTTCATCAACTGATGTAAAGATCAGTTATTCTACCATATTTTATCTTTAGAGGAAGATAATGAGATGGCTCCATGTGCTATGATTCATTATTTGTATTCTGATCTAGGAGCAATACCAAAGTGTTTCAAGGAAGTATTACGTTGACTTAGGTCTGCCTTCGGCCTAGATGAACCTAAGTTAAATAGAATCTCTATCGCCTCGCTGGAACAGTCGAATATGAGACTTCATACACCTTCAAGTTCATAGAGCGAAAAGAGGTTTTTTTGAGTCCCTTATACTCATTATGCCTAGCATTGAATGGGATGGGTATTTACCTTATCAACTATCAAATCACTGGCGGGTGGGTTCTATTTGATTTGGCAACTTAATTAGCGCCTGAATCGGACCGAACCCAATATTTGTCAGGTCAGGCTATTGTTCTCTTGTTCCCTCGAACCTATGGAATGGAGTAAGACATCAATTTTTCAATACGATCAATTATGTTCATTGCATAATTGGCTCCTTTGAAAAGCATTGGCGCACGTGTAAACGAGGTGCTCTACCAACTGAGCTATAGCCCTTGTTATAGACATCTTAACATATAGACAATTTCTTGTCAAGATAGATATTTCATAATCCCACACGATAGCTCTCTGATTTATTTATTTTATTTAAGCTTAACAGAAAAGAAAGAAATTATTATTGCTTGGAAATCCTATTCTATCTATAATTCCCGAAGTGATGGGTTCCCATTTGTAGTGATAAATGACCTACTTAACTCAGTGGTTAGAGTATTGCTTTCATACGGCGGTAGTCATTGGTTCAAATCCAATAGTAGGTAGAACTTATTAGATACTGGAATCGATGAAATGATATCTAATAAGTTTTTCTACCCATCTTCTTTTTTTTATCAGATTAAACTTTATTGTGTTCAATTAGCAAAATCAACATGTGGTGTAGGTGTATATATTAAAGTAAAGAACTTTTTTAAAACTTATTCTTTTTAGTTTGGTCTAATGACTTAACTAGTAGGAAATAACATTGACAGCCTCCACTCGTGTCCTAGCTCGTCTGAGAGCTAGATTCGCTTCAATTGCTTGTCTCTTACCCTCAGCTCCACTCAAATTAGCTTCAGCTATTTCAAGAGCTTGTTGAGCTTCTTGCGGATCAATGTCAGTACTTATTTCCGCATCATTTCCTAAAATGGTGATTTCATTATTACCTATTCTAGCAAAACCACCCATCAGAGCCACCGTTAACCATTGGTCGTTGTTAAGGCGTATTCTCAAAAGACCTATATCTACAGCCGTGGCAATGGGGGCGTGGTTTGGTAATACGCCAATTTGACCACTATTAGTAGATAAAATGATTTCTTTCACTTCTGAATCCCAAATAATTCGATTAGGAGTCAGTACACAAAGATTTAAGGTCATTTCTTTAATTTGCCCTCCTCTTCTAAATTTATAGCTTTCGCAGTAGCTTCATCGATGTTACCCACCAAATAAAAGGCTTGCTCGGGAAGACTGTCTAATTCTCCGGAAAGTATCAGTTGAAACCCCCTAATTGTTTCTGCAAGACCAACATATTTTCCTGGAGAACCAGTAAATACTTCTGCCACGAAGAAGGGTTGGGATAAGAAACGCTCAATTTTTCGTGCTCTGGCTACAGTTAAACGATCTTCTTCGGATAATTCGTCCAACCCAAGAATAGCTATAATGTCCTGAAGTTCTTTATAACGTTGTGAAGTTTGCTTAACTCTTTGCGCAGTTTCGTAATGTTCCTCACCAACGATTCGAGGTTGTAACATAGTTGACGTTGAATCTAAAGGATCCACTGCAGGATAAATACCTTTGGCAGCT